AGAAATAGAAGAAGCCATACAGGGGTTTTATCGGGCCTACTCATACGCTATCTAAACTAAGAAATTCGATTAGACGAGACTCATGCCCTTGGGACATCGGTCTATCCAATTTCGCCGGTATTATCAGAATTTCTGAATTTCTATGGTGAATCGAGATTGAGGAAAGGAAGTTTTCGAATCACTGACTCAGGCCCATTGTCGAATCCTACTCAGCGGAATATGGGGGTACTTATGGCAGAACGGGCCGATCTGGTCTTTCACAATAAAGTGATAGATGGAACTGCTATGAAACGACTTATTAGTAGATTAATAGATCATTTCGGAATGGCATATACATCACATATCCTGGATCAAGTGAAGACTTTGGGTTTCCAGCAAGCCACTGCTACATCTATTTCATTAGGGATTGATGATCTTTTAACAATACCTTCTAAGGAATGGTTAGTCCAAGATGCTGAACAACAAAGTTTTATTTTGGAGAAACACTATCATTATGGGAATGTACACGCGGTAGAAAAATTACGCCAATCCATTGAGATATGGTATGCCACAAGTGAATATTTGAGACAAGAAATGAATCCTAATTTTTGGATGACTGATCCATCTAATCCAGTCCATCTAATGTCCTTTTCGGGAGCTCGAGGAAATGCATCTCAGGTACATCAATTAGTAGGTATGAGAGGATTAATGTCGGATCCCCAAGGACAAATGATTGATTTACCCATTCAAAGCAATTTACGCGAAGGACTTTCTTTGACAGAATATATAATTTCCTGCTACGGAGCTCGAAAAGGAGTCGTGGATACTGCTGTACGAACATCAGATGCTGGATACCTCACGCGTAGACTTGTTGAGGTAGTTCAACACATTATTGTACGTAGAATAGATTGTGGTACTATCCGCGGTATTTCCTCGAGTCCTCGAAACGGAGTGACAGAAAAAATTTTTGTCCAAACCCTAATTGGTCGTGTATTAGCGGACGATATATATATGGGGATACGATGTATTGCCACTCGAAATCAAGATATTGGGATTGGACTTGCTAATCGATTCATAACTTTTCGAGTACAACCAATATATATTCGAACCCCCTTTACTTGCAGAAATGCATCTTGGATCTGTCAATTATGTTATGGCAGAAGCCCCACTCACGGCGACCTGGTCGAATTGGGGGAAGCCATAGGTATTATTGCGGGTCAATCGATTGGGGAACCAGGGACTCAACTAACATTAAGAACATTTCATACGGGTGGAGTATTCACAGGCGGTACTGCCGAACATGTACGAGCCCCTTCTAACGGAAAAATGAAGTTCAATAAGTATTTGGTTCATCCCACACGTACCCGTCATGGGCATCCTGCTTTTCTATGTTCTATAGACTTGTATGTAACTATTGAGAGTCGGGATATTCTACATAGTGTGAATATTCCACAAAAAAGTTTGATTTTAGTTCAAAATGCTCAATATGTAGAATCCGAACAAGTGATTGCTGAGATTCGTACCGGAGGGTCTACTTTTCATTTTAAAGAGAGGGTTCGAAAACATATTTATTCTGAATCAGAGGGAGAAATGCACTGGAGTACCGATGTCTACCATACACCCGAATATACATATAGTAATGTTCATCTATTACCAAAAACAAGTCATTTATGGATATTAGCAGGGGGTCCGTGCGGATCCAGTATAGTGTCTTTTTCGCTCCACAAGGATCAAGATCAAATGAATGTTCATTCTTTTTCTGTCGACGAAAGATATACCTCTGACCTCTCAATGACTAATGATCAAATAAGACATAAATTGTTGGATCCTTCTGGTAAAAAAGATAGGGAAATTTTTGACTATTCAAGACTTGATCGAACCATATTCAACGGGCATTTGGATTTCATATATCCTCCGATTCTCCAAGAGAATTCAGATTTCTTGACGAAAAGGCGAAGAAATCGATTTCTCATTTCATTACAATATGATCAAGAAGAAGAGAAAAAACTAATACCCTCTTTTGGTATTTCGATTGAAATACCCACAAATGGCATTTTACATAGAAATAGTATTCTTGCGTATTTTGATGATCCGCGATATAGAAGAAAGAGTTCGGGAATTACTAAATATGGGACCGTAGAGGTGGATTCAATCGTAAAAAAAGAAGATTTGATTGAGTATCGAGGAGCGAAAGAATTTAGTCCTAAATACCAAATGAAAGTGGATCGGTTTTTTTTTATTCCCGAAGAGGTGCATATTTTACCCGGATCTTCGTCCATAATGGTCCGGAACAATAGTATCATTGGAGTAAATACACAACTCGCCTTAAATGCAAATACAAGAAGCCGAGTAGGTGGATTAGTTCGAGTGGAAAGAAAAAAAAAAAGTATTGAACTTAAAATATTTTCTGGAGATATGCATTTTCCCGGAGAGACAGATAAGATATCTAGACACAGCGGTATTTTAATACCACCCAGAACGAAAAAAAAAAATTCTAAGGAATCAAAAAATTTGAAAAATTGGATTTATGTCCAACGAATCACACCCATCAAAAAAAAAATTTTTGTTTTGGTTCGGCCCGTAATCACATATGAAATAGCTGATGGGATAAATTTAGCAAAACTTTTCACTCAAGATCTCTTGCAGGAAAAAGATAATGTCCAACTTAGAGTTGTCAATTATATCCTTTATGGAAACGGAAAGTCAATTCGAGGAATTTATCATACAAGTATTCAATTAGTTCGGACTTGCTTAGTATTGAATTGGGACCAAGAAAAAAAGAGTTCTATAGAAGAAGTTCATGCTTCCCTTGTTGAGGTAAGGGAAAATGATCTGATTCGCGATTTCATAATAATTGAATTAGTCAAGTCTACTATTTCATATGCTGGAAAAAGGTACGACACGGCGGGTTCAGGATTGATTCCCGATAATGGATTAGATCGCATCAATATCAATCCTTTTTATTTTAAAGTTAAGATTCCATTAGTTACCCAACATCAAGTAACTATTGGTACGTTGTTGAACCGAAATAAGGCTTTGATAATTTTGTCATCATTCAATTGTTCTCGAGTTGGTCCATGTCCATTCAACGGTTCGAAATATAACAACGCGGCAAAAGAATCGAATACCATAACTGCAATTAGGGATTTGTTGGGTCCCCTAGGTACTATTGTACCTAAAATAGTGCACTTTTATTCATCTTACCATTTAATAACTCATAATCAGATCTTGTTAAACAAATATTGGATACTTGGCAATTTGAAACAGACTTTCCAAGTACTTGAAGTACTTAAATACTGTTTAATAGATGAAAATAGGAGAATTTATAATCCCGGCCCGTGCAATAACATCATTTTGAATCCATTCCATTTTCATTGGTGCTTTTTACATCACAATTATTGTGAAGAAACGCCCACAATAATTAGCATTGGACAATTTATTTGTGAAAATATATGTCTAGTTAAATATGGAACACACATAAAAAAATCTGGTCAAATTTGCATTGTTGATGTTGACTCCTTAGTTATAAGATCCGCTAAGCCCTATTTGGCCACTCCAGGAGCCACTGTTCACGGACATTATGGGGAAACCCTTTCTGAAGGAGATACATTAGTTACATTTATATATGAAAAATCCCGATCTGGTGACATAACGCAAGGACTTCCAAAAGTGGAACAAATCTTAGAAGTGCGCTCGATTGGTTCAATATCGATGAACCTTGAAAGGAGAGTTGAAGGTTGGAACGAACGTATACCAAGAATTCTTGGAATTCCTTGGGGATTCTTAATTGGAGCTGAGCTAACCATAGCCCAAAGTCGTATCTCTTTGGTTAATAAGATTCAAAAGGTTTATCGATCCCAGGGGGTGCAGATCCATAATAGACATATAGAGATTATTGTACGACAAGTAACATCAAAAGTCTTGGTTTCGGAAGATGGAATGTCTAATGTTTTTTCGCCTGGAGAATTAATTGGATTGCTGCGAGCGGAACGAGCAGGGCGTGCTTTAGACGAAGCAATCTGTTATCGGGCAATTTTATTGGGAATAACGAGAGCATCTCTGAATACTCAAAGTTTTATATCCGAGGCAAGTTTTCAAGAAACTGCTAGAGTTTTAGCAAAAGCGGCTTTACGGGGTCGTATTGATTGGTTGAAGGGTCTGAAAGAAAATGTTGTTCTGGGGGGGATTATCCCTGTCGGTACCGGATTCAAAAAATTGGTGCACCGTTCAAGGCAAGACAAAAACATTCATTTTGAAATCAAAAAGCAAAATATATTCGAGTTGGAAATGAGAGATATTTTGTTAGACCATAGAGCATTTTTTTGTTCTTGCACCCCAAACAATTTTTATGGCACACCAGAAAAAGCATTTACGCGATTTCATAATTCCTAAGGAGATATTTTTTCTTTTTACTTTCTAGTTATTGATTTGTTAATAAATAAAATGAAGTAAGTAATAAAAAAATTTAATGGTTTGGGCTGTGTATCAACAGGCAATCCCGGTGGAAGGTTCCGTAGGAACAATTATTTATTTGTAAAAAAAAAAGGGAAAGCGTGGGAAAAATGACAAGAAGATATTGGAACATCCATTTAGAAGAGATGATGGAGTCGGGAGTTCATTTTGGTCATGGTACTAAGAAATGGAATCCTAGAATGGCCCCTTACATTTCTGCAAGGCGTAAAGGTATTCATATTACAAATCTTACTAGAACTGCTCGTTTTTTATCAGAAGCCTGTGATTTAGTTTTTGATGCAGCAAGTCGAGGAAAAAACTTTTTAATAGTTGGTACTAAAAATAAAGCAGCGGATTTAGTAGCATCAGCTACAATAAGGGCTCGATGTCATTATGTTAATAAAAAATGGCTCGGTGGTATGTCAACGAATTGGTCCACTACGGAAACGAGACTTCATAAGTTCAGAGACTTAAGAGCAGAACAAAATATGGGGAAACTCAATCGTCTCCCTAAAAGAGATGCAGCAATGTTGAAGAGAAAATTATCGACTTTGCAAACATATCTGGGCGGGATCAAATATATGACTGGGTTGCCCGATATTGTAATCATTGTTGATCAGCAAGAAGAATATACGGCTCTTCGAGAATGTGTCATTTTGGGAATTCCGACAATTTGTTTAATCGATACAAATTGTGATCCAGATCTTGCGGATATTTCGATTCCAGCCAACGATGACGCTATAGCTTCAATCCGATTGATTCTTAACAAATTAGTATCCGCAATTTGTGAGGGTCGTTCTAGCTATATAAGAAGTCGTTGATTATGATTATGTTATGATTAAGAATAATAATATTAGTTCATTTTTTTGATTTCTTGGATCGCTTACTATATCTTGTCTTGCATTTTTAAAAAAAGATAAAATGGGATATTGATATTCTGTTATGTGATTTCTGGGTATTCTAAATATATGATTAATTATGAAAGTAGATAAGTTGAGAAAGAGATGGTTGAATCAAAATAATTCTTTTTTTTTTGAAGTTCGATTTCTGTCAGAGGACAATATGAATGTTATACCATGTTCCATTAAAACACTCAAGGGGTTATACGATATATCAGGTGTAGAAGTAGGCCAACATTTATATTGGCAAATAGTAGGTTTACAAATTCATGCCCAAGTACTTATCACTTCTTGGGTTGTAATTGCTATCTTATTAGGTTCAGTCATCATAGCTGTTCGGAACCCACAAACCATTCCGACCGACGGTCAGAATTTCTTCGAATATGTCCTTGAATTTATTCGAGACTTGAGCAAAACTCAGATTGGAGAAGAATATGGTCCTTGGGTTCCCTTTATTGGAACCATGTTCCTATTTATTTTTGTTTCTAATTGGTCAGGGGCCCTTTTACCTTGGAAAATCATACAGTTACCTCATGGAGAGTTGGCCGCCCCCACGAATGATATAAATACTACTGTTGCTTTAGCTTTACTTACGTCAGTGGCATATTTTTATGCGGGTCTTACCAAAAAAGGATTGGGTTATTTCGGAAAATACATTCAACCAACTCCAATACTTTTACCAATTAACATCCTGGAAGATTTCACAAAACCCTTATCTCTTAGTTTTCGACTTTTCGGGAATATATTGGCTGATGAATTAGTAGTTGTTGTTCTTGTTTCTTTAGTACCTTCAGTAGTTCCTATACCTGTTATGTTTCTTGGATTATTTACAAGCGGTATTCAAGCTCTTATTTTTGCAACTTTAGCCGCGGCTTATATAGGGGAATCCATGGAAGGTCATCATTGATTAGTTTTCGAAATAGTCTTCTTTTTTTTAGCTTATCCCAACTGGGGCAATGCGCGGTTCAAGAAAATATACTTGGTTTTTGGTTGGGCAACATACGTAGATAGAGAAATACGTATGTATATACGACTCGAGTTGTAGGAGGAAAGATAAACGAAATTACGAAGAATGGGTTAGGGGGGTCACACTAGATATATGTATATGTAATGTCTATAAGTCCAGCCACAGCTCCTGTATATCTTTCGACGAATTATTCTAGAATCCTATTCAATAAAAAATGCGGGCGGTTTACGTTATGAAAGAAACAAATGTATATGTTATATTATATTAGATATATACTAGTTATATAGGGGTTACCCCTATACTATATTATAATTATATTATTATTTTTATTCTAAGTTTTCGTTACTTCGACTCGAGATATTTTAGTGATCAAATTAAGTAATAATTAATTGGTTGATTGTATCATTAACCATTTTTTTTTGGTGCGAGGAACCTATCATCATGAATCCACTGATTTCTGCCGCTTCCGTTATTGCTGCTGGATTGGCCGTAGGGCTTGCTTCTATTGGACCTGGAGTTGGTCAAGGTACTGCTGCAGGACAAGCCGTAGAAGGTATTGCGAGACAACCAGAAGCAGAAGGAAAAATACGAGGTACTTTATTGCTTAGTCTAGCTTTTATGGAAGCTTTAACAATTTATGGATTGGTCGTGGCATTAGCGCTTTTATTTGCAAATCCTTTTGTTTAATTTAATTAATCCTAGAATAAAAATGTAAAAAAGTGCATTACACACTTTTTTCTTATTTTATTAACTCGTTGTTGTTTGCTTCTGTGAATTATATAAATCCTACAATTATGTATTTGTTGCGACAATACCCTAAGAAAGACTGATTGGAGGATGAGGAATTAGTGGATTCGTTCGCTTTCCTCCGTCCCGTACTTCATTTAGTACGATGGAATTTTGACTTTTCTTTTAGGAAGTGTTTGAACAAAGGAAATATTTTGCAATTGATACGAGACCTAGGACCCAACTTAATTAGTATCTTATCGGAAAATTCAAAAAAGAAAAAAATAAGAAATTTTTGAATTCTCAAATTCAATAAATAGATTTAATCTACTCCCATTAAAAATAAATGGGAAATTAAGAAAAAGAAATCGATCAAAAAAGGGCGAGTCAGAGTCAAGTGATACAAAAAGAACTCTGTTCTTTGTTAGTCCTATCTATAAGAGGAGAACATATGAAAAATGTAACCGATTCTTTCGT